AAAAAGAAAAAGGAGAATCAGAAAAAGAAAGAGAAGATTTCGAGGAAGAGAAGGGGATAAAGACACTTTGGAATCTACTTTTTCACAAGGATCAAGAATTGGAGGATCAAAAGAATGAATTTGTTGATTATGAAAATCAAGCAAAACGCCCGAAACGGAGAGCCGATGGAGTGACACTTTATTCCAATTATGAAACAATATATAAGGAAATCGAGGAAGAAATCAGTAAGGAAATTGGGGAAGGAATCGGTCCGGAAATCGAGGAAGAAATCAGTGAGCAAATCGAAGAAGAAATTGGGAAAGACGTTCCTCGGTGGTTATACCAATTAACCACTAGTAAGGAAAAGCTGGAAGACCTGAAACAAAAAGATCCTGAAGAAGGAAAAGAAGGGGGAGAAGAAGGAGAAGAAGGGGGAGAAGAAGGAGAAGAAGGGGGAGAAGAAGGAGAAGAAGGAGAAGAAGGAAAAAGGGCAAACAAATCAGAAGAAAAAAAGTCAAAACAAGAGGTACTACTAGACGAAGAGTATTTCTATGATATTCGTTCAAGAAGATACAGACAGATGGTACTTATTAAGGCGAATAGTGAGGAAGGCGCGCAGGAGGGAGGTAAAGGAAGGGATATCCAAACGAGTCGCCAACTTAGTACTACAAACTCATCAACAAACGATACCAAGGACGATCCAATGGATGAAGAAGCAGGCGAAGATGATGTAGTTGTTACGAGTTACTCACAGTCACCAGATTTCCGTCGAAATCTAATCAGAGGGTCTATGCGTGCTCAAAGACGGAAAACCGCTTTTTGGCGATACTTTGGTCAACACAAGATGCGCTCACCACTTTTTGCAGATTTTTTGCCGGATTTCCAGTTTGATGGATTCTTGACTTTACTATGGAAGGAGGTATGGCGTTATGGACTAGAGCCCATTTTGGAATCTTTTCAAGTTCGGATAACTCAGGAACTGGAACCCATTTTTTCCTCGATTTGGCCAAATACAGAAATCTGGACAAAAAAAGAGTACAATTGGGTAAAGGAATTGGAAGAAGAAATAGAGGAAAACAAAATAAAAAACGCGGCAAACGATCTCTGGAAAAAACTATATGAAGAGATGCAAACCTCGGACGGGAGATACGAGGAATGGGCACAGAACTTGAAAAGAAAAATAAACGAAAGAAATAATTGGCGCGGAAAAGATAAAGAAAAGTGGAAAAAACACGATCAAGAAGACTCGAAAGAAAAGGATCTAGAAAAACGGGCGGAAGTAGAAAGATACTTTTTTGAAAGGGATCAACGGAACAGGGAGTTACTTGAAGAGCACAGTCGTACACTTGTATCAGAAGGCTGGGATAGGGTAAAAAATGTTCAAATGGTAAGGAGTTGGGCCTTACTAACGCAAGCCTTTTTGAGAAGACACATTAAATTACCTTTCTTGATACTAGTTAAAAATATTGGGCGTATGCTATTATTGCAATACCCCGAGTTTTCTGAAGATTGGAAAGAATTGGAAAACGAAACGCATGTTATATGTTCTTATAGTGGTATTCCATTAGCAGAAAATAAACTTCCTGAAACTTGGCGAAAAGACGGTTTCCAGATAAAAATTCTATTTCCTTTCCGTGTGAAACCTTGGCAGGGGGCTACGATACCAACCTATCATAAAAATCAAGGTGAGGACGGAGACTTTAGTTATTTAACAGCTTCTGGACAAGAAGTAACGATACCATTTTCAGCCCCAAAACAAAATGGATTTTCATACTTTTTTGAATCTTTTTCTTACGCTATTTTTCAAGAATGGGCAAGAAGATATAGAGAACTCAAAGAAACAATAAATAGAAAAAAAGAAGAGATCTTCCAAGAAATTTTAAGAGTGTTAAGAGACGTTGTAGAAAGCTTAAGAAATGAAAAAATACAAAGCATCTTAAAAAAACTAAAACCATTAGAAAAAAACGAAAAAAGCCAAATTTTCTCATTGGAATTAGAGAAAAACGAGTCCGTTGAAAATGAAAACAATTCCATAATAACGAATTTTTCATATGAAGAAGAAATGGAAAATTATTCATATGAGGAAGCAATGGAAAAGAGAATTCAACATCTTATTGATCGGACAATAACAATGAAGAATCAAATAGAGCAGATCAAAAAGAAAAAAGAACAAATCATTTCAACCTCGGATATAAATATTATGAGTCCTCAGAAGACAGATTTTCATGATAAAAAATCCAAATTGCAGAAACATATTTGGCGAATATTCAAAGGAAAAAGAATCCGATTCATACGTAAATCACGTTATTTTGTAAAATCTTTCATGGAAAGAATATACATCGATATCTTTCCATATATCATTAACACCGTTAGACAATTTTCCCCTCAAAACGAAAAAATGATAGAATTGGAGGAAACTTTTCCCTTTGCTTTGACGATAAAGAAATTAGAAGAATCCTCTACTTATTATGACTTATCCTCCTTGTCCCAAGCATATGTTTTTTACAAAATAGCACAAACTCAAACTAAAGTTGGTAGCAACTCTCACCTGAGATCTGTACTTCAATATCATGGAACTCATCTTTTTCTTAAGGATCCAATCAAGAATTATTATGAGACACAAGGAATATTTCATGCCAAATCAAAGCATAAGCAAGTTAAGAAGTCTAGAATCCATGAATGGAAAAACTGGTTAAAAAACCATCATCAATACCATTTACCTGAAACTCTATGGTCTTGCTTAGGAGCTACAAAGTGGCGATATAGAGCTAATCGATATCGTAGAAAGAATTCGATGAAATGCGATTCTCATAAAGAAAAAAAAGGCCGCATTGTAGAAGTAAAACAAAAAGATGATGAAACAAATTTAAATTTAGCGCTGGATCGAAGAAAAAAATTTTCACGAATCTGCGCATATGATCGTTTATTACATGGATATATAAACTATGAAAATCTTGAGGGTTTATATAATACAGAGAAACAAGACCCATTCCATTCTTATTTCTCAGAGTATGCAACAATGAGTATTGGTAATTCTTTGACAACAAAGAAAGACAAAGAAAAAGAACAAAATGAGTGGAGTCGGAAGCTGCAGAATCTTCTAGAGGCGGGTAAGATCCAGGAAGCGTGGGAAAAAGAGATGAAGCGGGAGAGAAAATATTATGGCAATCCGATCCATCGGAGATTTTTCCAGCTTGTTCATAGTACTAGACAAGAACGCAAAGCGATGGATAGACATGGGGATATAGCCAAGAAGATTCAATTGCTGAAGAGAAAGAGGGAATTGAATCAGAGGGTTCTTAAGGAATTTCTTCGTCTTCCTGCTTACAAGAAAAAGGGGCCTGATCAGATTTGGAAAATGATTCAGAATAGTAATTGTTCTGAAATGGAGGATATTCTCTCTGATCTTTTCAAAGCTTTTCAAAAAGCGCACACTGATCTAAATCCTGGAAGGAAAGTGGAAGCACCGGAATCCGATCTCAATCCTGAAATGGAAGCATCCCAATCGAATCGAAAAAGAACGTTTTTTAAAAAGTTTTTGAATTGGATGGGGGTAGGAAGGAAGAAAAAAGAAGATGAAGAAGATGAAGAAGATGAAGAAGAATTATATACCTGGATCGCGCTGAGAATCCATCAAGAAATGAGAATGAATCACAAATCATTTCAACCCAGAGAAAACAAAAAGTTGTTTCTCCCAGAGTTTGAAATGCTTGATGATGCGCGTAATTTATATATGGAAAACCCAGAGATGTGGTGGAGGGCATCCATAGAAGAAATGTTCGACCTTGAACAAGATCCAAACAAAAATCTTACTGCATCATCCAATCAAAAAAAAGATTCAAAATTAGAAAAAAAGAATCAAGCAAAAAAAAACCAACAACAACAGAGTCAAGCGGATCGTGACTCCAATGTAAAAGAAAAAGATAAACAAAAAAAATACTACATCAACTACATCAAAAAGAAAAAGAAAGAAGAGGAAGAATAAGCACCTATTTAAGGCCTTTCTTAAAAAATTCTACGGGCACTGCCCTCTTCAATTAAATCTCCTAGACTACAACAGTAAGCTTATGAGAGTATCCGACATCCCATTGGTGCTAAGAAGACATGCAGAGAAGAAGGTTCAAAATGGGTCTTTTTCTTCTGGGGTCCGGACGAGTCAGGATTACCTCGAAGCAAGAATAGCCGGTTTCCACACAAACCGTCTCATAGCGGAGTGTGACTATGAAGGCGAGGAACTTTTGGAATTTGTCCTGACAAATGCGGCACTTATAAGAACGAGGCATTTGTTAGAACTACCAGAAAAGGATGATCCCGATTATCTAGAACGGAAAAAAAAAAAAAGAAGTGTGAGGTATTCTATATTGAGCCACATGACTTCTTCGATTGGGATTCAGATGGTCTTGACTATTTGATTATGTATCAAATGTTAACCCTCCATAAAATGAGAGACGAAATAGAGTATATGGAAAGAGAAAATCTGTATCGGAGAAACCAATTATGGAGGTTTGTGAAAAACCCATTTCTTCGGAAGAAATCCATTGGGCAAAAATATAGCAAATCTGGAAAGAAAAATCAAAATGATGATAATATTTTCCTTGTTCCTGAACATATTCTATCTACTCGACATCGTAGAAAATTGAGAATTCTAATGTGTTTCAATACCTGGAATAAATATCCCAAGGATACAGTGTTTGAACCTATTACGGTGCCTAATAACACTCAGACAACTGAATTAAGGAAACTCAAATTGTTTATGTGGCCAAATTATCGATTAGAGGATTTAGCTTGTATGAATCGATATTGGTTTAATGCCAGTAATGGAAAAATGGCAGTTCCAAAAAAGCGTACTTCTATGTCAAAAAAACGTATCCGTAAAAATATATGGAAGAAAAGGGGATATTTGGTTGCGGTGAAAGCTTTTTCTTTAGCGAAATCCATTTTAACGGGAAAATCTAAAAGTTTTCTGGCAAAAAAAATGGAAAAATAATGAATAATAAAGTATTAGAAAAAGTATTAGAAAAATAAAATATGAATTTATATGAATATGATTAGAAAGAATAATTTTAAAAATAAATTTATTCACTCATTTTTGTAATTCATTCCATAGAACTTAGAAATAGTTGTCGTAATATATACAAAAATAAAAATTCTTTTGTTTCATTCTGTTTACTGAATTTTAGTTTATTTGGCTCTCACATAGATTTTTATTTAGAATTTTAAAGAATTCTTTATGCGACACGTAAGATTCACTGTACTTTTTACAAGGGTAAAATCTTTTTGATTTGTGAAAAGTACAGTGAATTTTGAAAACATGGATTACAAATATTATTTATTATTTTATGTATTCCTCGAAGACTTAATTGGTTCTTAATAGGTTTCATAAATTTATCTTATTCTTATCATAAATTCATGAATGATGTACACAGATTTACTAAAATGAATCCCATTTTATTTAACGCGATATTTAATTGTATAGAGTGATCAAAACATTTCAGTTTGATAAACTCTTCTTACTTAATCATATTACATGAAATTCTCGAATATTGACGATTCAAGATATACGACTTATTATTATTTTGACTAAGCCACCATGGTGGAATTGGTAGACACGCTGCTCTTAGGAAGCAGTGCTCGAGTATCAGCATCTCGGTTCGAATCCGAGTGGCGGCATACCTTATATCTAACGAAAAATGATAGAATTCATCTTATAATGTATTATTCTATTTTGTAAATAACTAAATTATCTTTTTATTTATGTTATGATATTTGTGACTCTAGAACATATATTCACTCATATCTCCTTTTCGATCGTTTCTGTTGTTATTATGATTCATTTTCTGAATTTACTAGTTCAAGAAATCATAGAGCTCTGGGATTCATCAGAAAAAGGGATGACAGTTACTCTCTTATTTATCACAGGATTATTAGTTATTCGTTGGTATTTTATTCTAGGGACATATTCCCTTAAGTAATTTATACGAATCATTAATCTGCCTTTCGTGGAGTTTCCTTATTATTCATATGACTCTGTCTTTTTGACAAATCGTAAAACTAAAAAGTATTTACGTGCAATAATGGCTCCAAGTGCTATTTTGACCCAAGCTTTCGCCATTTCTGGCCTTTCTACCGGAATACGGCACTCTCCAATCTTAGTACCTGCTCTACAATCTCAGTGGTTGATGATGCATGTAAGTATGATGTTATTGAGCTATGTATCTCTTTTATTTGGATCCTTATTTTCCATTGCCTTTTTGATCATTACATTTCGAAAAAACATCAATATCCTTTGTAAAACTAACAATTTACCAATCGATTTATATTTATACGATACAAGAAATATTTTACAAAGTTCTGCTTTTCTCTCATTGAAAAATTATTACAAATATCAATTGACTCAAAAATTAGATTATTGTAGCTATCGTATGATTAGTCTAGGGTTTACCTTTTTAACCATCGGCATTCTTTCTGGAGCAGTATGGGCTAACGAAGCATGGGGATCTTATTGGAATTGGGATCCTAAAGAAATTTGGGCATTGATTACTTGGATTATATACGGAATTTATTTACATACCAGAGCAAATCAAAGTTTTCAAGGTATAAATTCAGCTATAAATTCAGCAATTATAGCTTCTATAGGATTTCTTATAATTTGGATATGCTATTTTGGAGTGAATCTATTAGGAATAGGTTTACATAGTTATGGTTCATTCTAATTTCTTATCTATTTGAAAAAATAAACAACAAAATATATTAGAAGATTTTTTTCCCTATATTGTACATATTGTATAAGTTAAGTATAAGAATATTCTGTTTTTGAGAGCCATAATCAAAAAATCATACAAACCTTTTTTTATTTTTATTGTATTTTTTATGTGGTTCTCAAAAACTACAATAAATATAAGGTATAATTTTGATTTCCATTTCTTTCGCTCAAAAATGAAATATATTCGTAATTATAGTAGGTTCTATTAACTTCACTTGTTTTTGCAATACGAAAATAGTATCATTCTTTGACTGCAGGATTCATTGGGTTTTATATGTTTCGGATGTATTTAATTCCTTTTGATTGAGGAACATTGATTTCTTTTGACTACGGTGGAATGAAAAGTAGTTTTCTCTATATTTATTGTTATGGGTGAAATAAGCACGAAAATTCATAAAAAAGTTCACTTCAAAATAGATATTCTCTCCCTTGATAAAATATTAGGAAAAAGGTTTCCAGAGTCTATCCTTATCTATTTGGCCGCTGTACATTGCTAACATCAGGAAATAAAACAACCGTGAATCTCGAGTAATTGGCCAAGCCGCTAAAGTGGCTAAAGTCATGATAAATCCTGTCAATAAAATGAGTTCTATGGAAAGTCCATCGATTCCCACTCTCCAGTGAAAATCAAAAATATCTATCCGTTTATATTTATACCTGATTGTATTAATGGATCGTCTAATTGGAAATCAAAATGGTCATTAGAAGAAGTTCCAAAAGGCACATACATATACATACAGTATACCATCGAATCACTTTATTTCCTTTATGTGGGGGCGGAATCCACAAATATTGGCAAAACTGCACAATTCTTGTTAACCAAGGAAAATAACTGGCGGTAAAGACAAGATACGCTTTGACCATACAAAAACCCGTACTCAAGAAAATCTATTGTTCTGAGTACGGATTTTTGTTAGTAAAAAAAGAATCAAACAATTCGCGTGGAGTTTTTTCTAACGTATCAATAAGCTAGACCCATGCTACGAGTTGTCTCATTGGATAAATAAACACGAATACTCAAAAAATCTGTTGGGCAGGCGGATTCACACCTTTTACAACCTACACAGTCCTCAGTTCTTGGTGCGGAAGCAATTTGCTTAGCTTTGCACCCGTTCCAAGGTATCATTTCTAACACATCCGTAGGGCAAGCTCGTACACATTGAGTACACCCTATACATGTATCATAAATTTTGACTGAATGCGACATTGGATCTATCCATTTTCGTTTTGGAAATCCAATATTTTGATCTGGTAAAAAAGTCAGTAGTCAATGATTCTATATTAGAGATACCAGACAAATCAGTGGTCTACCAGAACTTTTTAGAATCAATCTATTTCTGGATATGTTCACGATAAAGGGCCAATAAACTTTCATTTTTGCTGCAACAAAATCGGTAATACTAGTCGTACATTACATCCGAATCTAATGAAAATGAATGAATATTCCCATTTATAACATTTATAATATGATCTTAGTAAAAATAAGAATTCAAAAAAGAATCAATAATTTCATTGTATACACCCCTATAAAAATAAGCATTTTATTGATGATATCTGATTCTATGATTACAACTATTTATTCAACAAATTCAATGGATTTATACATACGAGTTGACTTTCTGTTACGATGGATGGATGAAACAATAGTGAGTCCAATTGCTGTTTTTGCAGCTGTAATGGCTATAAGAAAGATTGAAAAAAAATCTCCTTTTCATTCACGGCTATCAAAGAAATCCAAAAATGTTAAGAAATTTACATGAACCAAATTTAGTATAAGTTCAAGACGCATAAGTGCTCTAACCATGTTTCGGCTTGTGATCAAGCTGTAGATATCGATAGAGAATAAATAGGCACTCAAACAAAGTGCATGCTCAAACCATCATGGACTAACTCCTTATGAATCTCGATGTAGTTCAATATGAATAAGTATTCATTCAAAAAATTTGATTAAATCAAATAAGGAAGAATAATGAAAGAACAAAAAAATCAAGAATAAGGAATTGGTGATAGATCCAATGAAAAGCCTTGCTTATCTTATACTATTTTGTTTCTTTTTATACATACTATTTTTATAAACTTAAATATACTATAATAACATATATGAAACATATATGAAATAAAATGAAAAATGACAAAAAAAAATAAGAAATTTGAAAGAAACAAGGAGCATTAGAAAAAAAATACATGATTACATGATAAAGAATTCTTCTATTTTGGATTTGGAATTCCGAATTCTTTGTCTTATCAAAGTGTCGTACTTCTAAATGGCCTCCCTTCCAGAGCCTGTTGAATCCTTTTTTTTATGGATTTCACCATTTCGTACTAAATAACGAGCTAGTGAATTTCCTTCCTTTTGTGGCGGGACTCCCCAATCGAGAGTAAAGATCAGTCGAAAAACACCATGCATTGATAAGTGTTGAGGGCCCATATGAACTATCATGAGATCTTTTCTTGTAGCCAATACAATCATATCTTTTTCTTCGATTCCTTATTTCATTTCATGAATTTCTCAAAACGGGGTTCGGTTCATCCAAATGGAAAATCTCATAATTAATTCTTACTCATACTAAGAATTCTTATATCTAGTCATTCTATGACTTTCTAATACGAATAATATATTCTAACAATAAAAATAAAGAATGAAATAAGGATCGAAATTTCATAAAAATTTCATAAATTTCTAATAGAAATTCATCCCAAAGGGTTTTCAGTCAAATTAAGGAGTTTTTTGCTCTCGAATACCCAGTTGATTTATAAAATCCTTATAAGGCACTTTCTTTTTCTTTGCCAAATAATTCAGTAATCGTTGGCGTTTTCCTAAAATCCTTCGAAGACCCCTTTGAGATGAAAAATCTTTTTTGTGCAATTCAAAGTGTAAAGTAAGTTTCCGTACCCTATTAGTGAAGCTGAATACTTGAAATTCGACAGATCCCCTCTTTTCTTCTTGTGGAAGAACTGAAAGGGATAAATTTTTTACCATAAAATAAAGAAATTCTTATATGTTTTTACCGATCGGGAATTAGAAATTTCATAATAGTGGATTGACTAATCTAATAAGACTAGTCTTTGAATCAGGTACACAGAAAAATTGGGATTTCTTTTGGATCCAAACCCAATCATTGGATCTATTTTATGAATTGGATTTGGATAAAAAAAGGGGGGGTAATGGTCATACATTCATTTTTGCATTTGCGAAATGGAGTGGTTTCCATTTTTTTGTACCCAAGAAGATTCTTCCGATTCATCTCTAGATCTAATGGATGCGATATTCAATCACTATTATGTATCATCAGTCTATTTAGAATCGTGGATACATATGTATCCTTAATATAGTAAAACGACTTCCATTATGGGTATTAAACCAATATCGATTCATACAAGCTAAATCCTCTAATCGATAATTTGGCCACATAAACAATTTGAGTTTCCTTAATTCAGTTGTCTGAGTGTTATTAGGCACCGTAATAGGTTCAAACACTGTATCCTTGGGATATTTATTCCAGGTATTGAAACAACTTAGAATTCTCAATTTTCTACGATGTCGAGTAGATAGAATATGTTCAGGAACAAGGAAAATATTATCATCATTTTGATTTTTCTTTCCAGATTTGCTATATTTTTGCCCAATGGATTTCTTCCGAAGAAATGGGTTTTTCACAAACCTCCATAATTGGTTTCTCCGATACAGATTTTCTCTTTCCATATACTCTATTTCGTCTCTCATTTTATGGAGGGTTAACATTTGATACATAATCAAATAGTCAAGACCATCTGAATCCCAATCGAAGAAGTCATGTGGCTCAATATAGAATACCTCACACTTCTTTTTTTTTTTTTCCGTTCTAGATAATCGGGATCATCCTTTTCTGGTAGTTCTAACAAATGCCTCGTTCTTATAAGTGCCGCATTTGTCAGGACAAATTCCAAAAGTTCCTCGCCTTCATAGTCACACTCCGCTATGAGACGGTTTGTGTGGAAACCGGCTATTCTTGCTTCGAGGTAATCCTGACTCGTCCGGACCCCAGAAGAAAAAGACCCATTTTGAACCTTCTTCTCTGCATGTCTTCTTAGCACCAATGGGATGTCGGATACTCTCATAAGCTTACTGTTGTAGTCTAGGAGATTTAATTGAAGAGGGCAGTGCCCGTAGAATTTTTTAAGAAAGGCCTTAAATAGGTGCTTATTCTTCCTCTTCTTTCTTTTTCTTTTTGATGTAGTTGATGTAGTATTTTTTTTGTTTATCTTTTTCTTTTACATTGGAGTCACGATCCGCTTGACTCTGTTGTTGTTGGTTTTTTTTTGCTTGATTCTTTTTTTCTAATTTTGAATCTTTTTTTTGATTGGATGATGCAGTAAGATTTTTGTTTGGATCTTGTTCAAGGTCGAACATTTCTTCTATGGATGCCCTCCACCACATCTCTGGGTTTTCCATATATAAATTACGCGCATCATCAAGCATTTCAAACTCTGGGAGAAACAACTTTTTGTTTTCTCTGGGTTGAAATGATTTGTGATTCATTCTCATTTCTTGATGGATTCTCAGCGCGATCCAGGTATATAATTCTTCTTCATCTTCTTCATCTTCTTCATCTTCTTTTTTCTTCCTTCCTACCCCCATCCAATTCAAAAACTTTTTAAAAAACGTTCTTTTTCGATTCGATTGGGATGCTTCCATTTCAGGATTGAGATCGGATTCCGGTGCTTCCACTTTCCTTCCAGGATTTAGATCAGTGTGCGCTTTTTGAAAAGCTTTGAAAAGATCAGAGAGAATATCCTCCATTTCAGAACAATTACTATTCTGAATCATTTTCCAAATCTGATCAGGCCCCTTTTTCTTGTAAGCAGGAAGACGAAGAAATTCCTTAAGAACCCTCTGATTCAATTCCCTCTTTCTCTTCAGCAATTGAATCTTCTTGGCTATATCCCCATGTCTATCCATCGCTTTGCGTTCTTGTCTAGTACTATGAACAAGCTGGAAAAATCTCCGATGGATCGGATTGCCATAATATTTTCTCTCCCGCTTCATCTCTTTTTCCCACGCTTCCTGGATCTTACCCGCCTCTAGAAGATTCTGCAGCTTCCGACTCCACTCATTTTGTTCTTTTTCTTTGTCTTTCTTTGTTGTCAAAGAATTACCAATACTCATTGTTGCATACTCTGAGAAATAAGAATGGAATGGGTCTTGTTTCTCTGTATTATATAAACCCTCAAGATTTTCATAGTTTATATATCCATGTAATAAACGATCATATGCGCAGATTCGTGAAAATTTTTTTCTTCGATCCAGCGCTAAATTTAAATTTGTTTCATCATCTTTTTGTTTTACTTCTACAATGCGGCCTTTTTTTTCTTTATGAGAATCGCATTTCATCGAATTCTTTCTACGATATCGATTAGCTCTATATCGCCACTTTGTAGCTCCTAAGCAAGACCATAGAGTTTCAGGTAAATGGTATTGATGATGGTTTTTTAACCAGTTTTTCCATTCATGGATTCTAGACTTCTTAACTTGCTTATGCTTTGATTTGGCATGAAATATTCCTTGTGTCTCATAATAATTCTTGATTGGATCCTTAAGAAAAAGATGAGTTCCATGATATTGAAGTACAGATCTCAGGTGAGAGTTGCTACCAACTTTAGTTTGAGTTTCTGCTATTTTGTAAAAAACATATGCTTGGGACAAGGAGGATAAGTCATAATAAGTAGAGGATTCTTCTAATTTCTTTATCGTCAAAGCAAAGGGAAAAGTTTCCTCCAATTCTATCATTTTTTCGTTTTGAGGGGAAAATTGTCTAACGGTGTTAATGATATATGGAAAGATATCGATGTATATTCTTTCCATGAAAGATTTTACAAAATAACGTGATTTACGTATGAATCGGATTCTTTTTCCTTTGAATATTCGCCAAATATGTTTCTGCAATTTGGATTTTTTATCATGAAAATCTGTCTTCTGAGGACTCATAATATTTATATCCGAGGTTGAAATGATTTGTTCTTTTTTCTTTTTGATCTGCTCTATTTGATTCTTCATTGTTATTGTCCGATCAATAAGATGTTGAATTCTCTTTTCCATTGCTTCCTCATATGAATAATTTTCCATTTCTTCTTCATATGAAAAATTCGTTATTATGGAATTGTTTTCATTTTCAACGGACTCGTTTTTCTCTAATTCCAATGAGAAAATTTGGCTTTTTTCGTTTTTTTCTAATGGTTTTAGTTTTTTTAAGATGCTTTGTATTTTTTCATTTCTTAAGCTTTCTACAACGTCTCTTAACACTCTTAAAATTTCTTGGAAGATCTCTTCTTTTTTTCTATTTATTGTTTCTTTGAGTTCTCTATATCTTCTTGCCCATTCTTGAAAAATAGCGTAAGAAAAAGATTCAAAAAAGTATGAAAATCCATTTTGTTTTGGGGCTGAAAATGGTATCGTTACTTCTTGTCCAGAAGCTGTTAAATAACTAAAGTCTCCGTCCTCACCTTGATTTTTATGATAGGTTGGTATCGTAGCCCCCTGCCAAGGTTTCACACGGAAAGGAAATAGAATTTTTATCTGGAAACCGTCTTTTCGCCAAGTTTCAGGAAGTTTATTTTCTGCTAATGGAATACCACTATAAGAACATATAACATGCGTTTCGTTTTCCAATTCTTTCCAATCTTCAGAAAACTCGGGGTATTGCAATAATAGCATACGCCCAATATTTTTAACTAGTATCAAGAAAGGTAATTTAATGTGTCTTCTCAAAAAGGCTTGCGTTAGTAAGGCCCAACTCCTTACCATTTGAACATTTTTTACCCTATCCCAGCCTTCTGATACAAGTGTACGACTGTGCTCTTCAAGTAACTCCCTGTTCCGTTGATCCCTTTCAAAAAAGTATCTTTCTACTTCCGCCCGTTTTTCTAGATCCTTTTCTTTCGAGTCTTCTTGATCGTGTTTTTTCCACTTTTCTTTATCTTTTCCGCGCCAATTATTTCTTTCGTTTATTTTTCTTTTCAAGTTCTGTGCCCATTCCTCGTATCTCCCGTCCGAGGTTTGCATCTCTTCATATAGTTTTTTCCAGAGATCGTTTGCCGCGTTTTTTATTTTGTTTTCCTCTATTTCTTCTTCCAATTCCTTTACCCAATTGTACTCTTTTTTTGTCCAGATTTCTGTATTTGGCCAAATCGAGGAAAAAATGGGTTCCAGTTCCTGAGTTATCCGAACTTGAAAAGATTCCAAAATGGGCTCTAGTCCATAACGCCATACCTCCTTCCATAGTAAAGTCAAGAATCCATCAAACTGGAAATCCGGCAAAAAATCTGCAAAAAGTGGTGAGCGCATCTTGTGTTGACCAAAGTATCGCCAAAAAGCGGTTTTCCGTCTTTGAGCACGCATAGACCCTCTGATTAGATTTCGACGGAAATCTGGTGACTGTGAGTAACTCGTAACAACTACATCATCTTCGCCTGCTTCTTCATCCATTGGATCGTCCTTGGTATCGTTTGTTGATGAGTTTGTAGTACTAAGTTGGCGACTCGTTTGGATATCCCTTCCTTTACCTCCCTCCTGCGCGCCTTCCTCACTATTCGCCTTAATAAGTACCATCTGTCTGTATCTTCTTGAACGAATATCATAGAAATACTCTTCGTCTAGTAGTACCTCTTGTTTTGACTTTTTTTCTTCTGATTTGTTTGCCCTTTTTCCTTCTTCTCCTTCTTCTCCTTCTTCTCCCCCTTCTTCTCCTTCTTCTCCCCCTTCTTCTCCTTCTTCTCCCCCTTCTTTTCCTTCTTCAGGATCTTTTTGTTTCAGGTCTTCCAGCTTTTCCTTACTAGTGGTTAATTGGTATAACCACCGAGGAACGTCTTTCCCAATTTCTTCTTCGATTTGCTCACTGATTTCTTCCTCGATTTCCGGACCGATTCCTTCCCCAATTTCCTTACTGATTTCTTCCTCGATTTCCTTATATATTGTTTCATAATTGGAATAAAGTGTCACTCCATCGGCTCTCCGTTTCGGGCGTTTTGCTTGATTTTCATAATCAACAAATTCATTCTTTTGATCCTCCAATTCTTGATCCTTGTGAAAAAGTAGATTCCAAAGTGTCTTTATCCCCTTCTCTTCCTCGAAATCTTCTCTTTCTTTTTCTGATTCTCCTTTTTCTTTTTCAAATCCCCCCTTTGTTCCACGCTCTGGTCCGTTGACAAAAGGATCATATTCCTCGGGCAAATATCCTTTTTCCTTTTCCTTTGCCTTTTCCTCATCGTATAATCGGACCTT